AAGAAGAATATACGGCTCTTCGGGAATGTATCACTTTGGGAATTCCAACCATTTGTTTAATTGATACAAACTGTGACCCGGATCTCGCAGATATTTCGATTCCAGCGAATGATGACGCTATAGCTTCAATCCGATTAATTCTTAATAAATTAGTATTTGCAATTTGTGAGGGTCGTTCTAGCTATATACGAAATTCCTGATTAATAATAAGATAGATTAATAATAAATAATAAGATAAATAAATTATTTTCTGAACTCCATGGATTTGATTTATAGAATCGGTTACTATTTCGCAATCGTGCAAAAGAAATAAAAATAACTAGGTATATTATGTGATTTGTTAGTATCTAAAATATACAATTTAAGTAGGCAAGTCAAAAAAAAGATGGTTGAATCAAAATAATTCCTTTTAAAGTTAAAGTTTTCTTTCTTTCAGAGGGCAATATGAATGTTCTATCATGTTCCATCAACACACTAAAAGGATTATATGATATATCGGGTGTGGAAGTAGGCCAGCATTTCTATTGGAAAATAGGAGGTTTCCAAGTTCACGCCCAAGTACTTATTACTTCTTGGGTTGTAATTGCTATCTTATTAGGTTCAGCCATTGTAGCTGTTCGGAACCCCCAAACCATTCCAACTGGCGGTCAGAATTTCTTCGAATATGTCCTTGAATTCATTCGAGATGTGAGCAAAACTCAGATTGGAGAGGAATACGGCCCATGGGTCCCCTTTATTGGAACTATGTTTCTATTTATTTTTGTTTCTAATTGGGCGGGGGCACTTTTACCTTGGAAGATCATACAGTTACCTCACGGGGAGTTAGCCGCACCTACGAATGATATAAATACTACCGTTGCTTTAGCTTTACTTACGTCAATAGCATATTTTTATGCGGGCCTTAGCAAAAAAGGATTAGGTTATTTCAGTAAATACATTCAACCAACTCCAATTCTTTTACCCATTAACATTTTAGAAGATTTCACAAAACCTTTATCACTTAGCTTTCGACTTTTCGGAAATATATTAGCGGATGAATTAGTAGTTGTTGTTCTTGTTTCTTTAGTACCTTCAGTGGTTCCTATACCTGTCATGTTCCTTGGATTATTTACAAGTGGTATTCAAGCTCTTATTTTTGCAACTTTAGCTGCAGCTTATATAGGCGAATCCATGGAGGGGCATCATTGACTAATTTTGAAATAGTCTTTCAGACTAATGAATTTGTCCATTTAGATTGATTGTATCCATGTGGGATAATGATAAGTAAGAGAAGAATTAAAAAAAAATGATATTCAGAAAAAATGGATTGTTTAGGAGAGTGGAATCAAACTAGGTGTATGGAATATATATAAATAATGGAAGAATGGCTATAAGCCAACTTTGTTTTTGTGAATGTTTCAAAATCAAAAAATGATTTTAGAATCCGATTGAATCTAAGATACAAATAATTGGTTTACATTATGGAAGAGGGGCGTGTATATGTAATATTAAGTATTAACTAGTTATATATGAGCTAAAAGATATAGCTAATCTGCCCTATTACTGGAGATTTCGATAGGAATTCCAGTAAAAGCCCTTCCTTTTCGTTTGTAACTGTGAATTAAATATTGAATAAAGCAAGAAAAAGAACGAAGAGTTCGAAATTTATTGGTTGATTGTATTGTATCATTAACCATTTCTTTATTTATTGATTTTTTTTTGGTGCGAGGAACTTATCATGAATCCATTGATTTCTGCCGCGTCCGTTATTGCTGCTGGGTTGGCTGTTGGGCTTGCTTCTATTGGACCTGGGGTTGGTCAAGGTACTGCCGCGGGTCAAGCTGTAGAAGGTATCGCAAGACAGCCCGAGGCGGAGGGAAAAATACGAGGTACTTTATTGCTTAGTCTGGCTTTTATGGAAGCTTTAACAATTTATGGACTAGTTGTAGCATTAGCACTTTTATTTGCGAATCCTTTTGTTTAGTCCTATAAACGTATTTTTTTTATTGCCTTGTACTTGCTACTTGTTTTTCGAATTATATCAAGCCTACAATTACTTATTTATTTTTATTGGGACAATAACCCACGGGAAGGACTGATTTGAGGATGAGGAATTAGTATACTAACTCGCTTTCTTCCTTCCCCCTTCTTAGTTCAATTGAAACCGCCCTTTTTTAAGGGAATGTTTCAACAGTATATATTGTTTTGCAATTGACACGCGACCTGGTAGCGAATTTTACCCTAAATTTGAATAAGAACAATACTTAGTATAGATTTCCAATTGAAAAAAAAATGCATTTCTAATAGAAATAGAACTAATAGAAATAGAATTAGGTAAATGAACAAAAAAAACAAAACAAGAATAGAATAATAATAAATAGATAATTAGTCTGTCTATAGTTTATAAGAAAAGAGGAGATCATATGAACAATGTAACCGATTCTTTCGTTTCCTTGGGTCACTGGCCATCCGCCGGGAGTTTCGGGTTTAATACCGATATTTTAGCAACAAATCCAATAAA